TAAGCAGGCAATAGTTAATGGTTCCAATTTGTTGGCTGAAAATCCACAATGCTAATTCTCTTACTTTTCTATTGAGAAATCAAATGTTTCAGATACTATAGAATCAATCGAAGGAATGGATGGATCAAATAAAAAAAACGCAAAAAGGGTCTTTATTTTAGAAAAAGTATTAAGGAAAACAGGAGTCAAAATACAAGTACAATAAAATTCAGTAATCCGGAAAAATTTTATCATCTATTTTGTATCATTTGGGCGGCATGGCCGAGTGGTAAGGCGGGGGACTGCAAATCCTTTTTCCCCAGTTCAAATCCGGGTGTCGCCTCATCAACAAACAAAAAACTTCGAAATCTATTCTTCTGTTCTGCTGATATAACTCGCAGAATGATTACCTGTGAGAAGCAGCGGAATGTTGATACTTTGTTTGATTCTAATCATAAGGAATCTAGTAGAATCGACTGGCAGGGGGGCTATCAAGACTTCACGATTATCTTCTATCACTAAGGGAGTGTCTAATGAATGGATCTTGAATCAGATTGTAGAGCCTGATAGGAAATCAGATTCAATTAAGAAATTTTTTTTGAAAGGGTCAAAAGTTTAGATACGACGGACTCGCGAGAATCTCTGAGGGTATCCAATCGAGATTGGATGGATAATTGACTTTTATAGAAAAGGGGGCAAAGAGAAAGAATTTCTTTTCTTAAAGCCCTAGTCAAGCATCGCTCTTTCCCATAGATAATTGGAAAGAAGAAGGGGGTACGGATTAGATCCAATTTAGGGATTTTTCCCTTTTTATCCCTTTCTGTTTTTACTTACGAAAATCAATCAAATAAAAAAAGAAGTCCCATTCTTTTTTTATTTAATTCGTATTGCTACATGGTCCCATTTACTTGGGATGTTACTACGTATCTTGCTTGTGTTTAATTTTTCCCGATTCGAAATCAAAATCGATTTTTTGGATTGGTTTCTCAACAGTGTTCTGCCGGAATCCCTTTTTGACTCTGCGCCATTGATTCCATTATTATTAGTGAGGAATAATGGAAGAATTCCTTTGTATTTCTAGAGATAGGGGACATAATTCACATGGATATAGTAAGTCTCGCTTGGGCTGCTTTAATGGTAGTCTTTACATTTTCCCTTTCACTCGTAGTGTGGGGAAGAAGTGGGCTCTAAATACTAATTGATAATTGAGTTGAGGAATCAAACCAAACCGTATCAATATCAATTTTTTGAGAGCTCGTTCTCAAACTCGTTTTGAACTATTAATTTTGAACTATTAAAAAAAATATCTGAATTTCGAATTCCATTTTATTCCAATTATTCCAATTGAGGAATCTATGATATGAAGCATACTCTTTCAATCAAAGAGATATTTCAGTGATTCCTGTGTTTGTATTTCGAAAAGAAAGTGATTCAGATGATTGGAACAAATAGATGTAGCAAATTGGGTGTTATGTAAATTCCAGATCAATCTACACTATTGTCTTTCTATATGTGTATAGATTGATCTAGAGAAACTTACTTTATTCTTTCTAGATTAAAAACTTTATAGACTAAGAAATAGATATAAATATAGAGGTAGATAGTATGGTAGAAAGAAAGATTCATCTATTTCTTTCTTACCATACTATCAAATTCATAGAATATTGACGATTTTTGACTTCGTCAATTTTTGATAAAAAATTAGAAGGAAAGTTTCATTCCATTGAATTTTCAAATTCAACGGAATTAATCATTTTGACTGACCGTTTTTACGTAAATGATAAGTAGAAAAGCAGTAGGAACTAGAATGAATAGTGCAGTAGCGATAAATGCAAGAATATTTACTTCCATAATCTCATCGGTTTTTTTACTTCACAATAACTCGGGATTTAATCCCCTAGAGATGATAAACCTTTCGTCTCTAAATTCAATGAATGAATTACCTCTCAATGGTCTTGAATCAGATCAATATCATGAATAACAATATCTGATCTATCAAATAAATTTGTCGTCGAGACTTGAATAGTATAATATTATAACATAGGAAGTTATTTTATCCATACCGAATCCAAATTGGATTTGGATTTCTGGCCCAATGAACCCAAAATTTATTTAGAATCCGTTTCCGTGTTTTTTTTTATAACCTACTTTGCGTCTTCTTTATACAATCAATCATCTGATAAAGCACCATCCGATTGCCCTTTCCCTTGTATTAGTCAACTAGTTACAAACCTAAAGAAAGACGAAAAGCGAACTAAAAAAAAAGACTTAAGTTAGAAACTCCTTTTTCTTTGGGAATGAAATTATGCCCCCAACACCCTTTACATAGTTCATAGAAAGGGAAAAATGAATTGATGGATTTCTTGAATATTGGATCGATGCGTCGGGACTGGCGGGGCTCGAACCCGCAGCTTCCGCCTTGACAGGGCGGTGCTCTAACCAATTGAACTACAATCCCAGCGAAATAAATAAGGGATCTAGCATAAAGTTCGATTCTTTTTTCTCTTCGTATGGAGTATTT